TTCTTTTTATAAAGCAAATCGACTTCGATTCTTGAATAATCCACATCACTTCTGCTTCTATTGTAACACAAGATTCCCTTTTTCTGTGGAAAAGGCCCGTATCAATAATTCTGATTTTACGTATGGACAATTCCTCAATATCTTGTTCATTCGCAACAAAATATTTTCTTTGTGCGTCGGTAAAAAAAAACGTGCTTTTGGGGGCAGAGATACTATTTCATCAATCGAGTCACAGGTATCTAACATATTCATACCTAACGATTTTCCACAAAGTGGTGACGAAACGCATGACTTGTCCAAATCTTTCCATTTTCCAAGTCGATACGATCCATTCGTTCGTAGAACTATTTACTCGATCGCAGACATTTCCGGAACACCTCTAACAGAGGGACAAAAAGTCAATTTTGAACGAACTTATTGTCAACCTCTTTCAGATATGAATCTATCTGATTCAGAAGGGAAGAACTTGCATCAGTATCTCAATTCAAACATGTTTTTGATTCACACTCCATGTTCTGAGAAATATTTACCATCCAAAAAGAGGAAAAAACGGAGTCTAAAGAAATGCGTTGAGGAAGGGCAGATAGATACAACCTTTCACCGAGATAGGGCTCTCTCAAAATGGAATCGATTCAAAATATATATGCCATTCTTCCTTACTTCGGCATGGTTTAAATATTTGAGTTTGATATTTTTACAGACTGTTAAAGCAGACCTATTGCCGCTACTAAGAGGGATACTAATAAATAGACTAAGAAGTGGCCGTGAAAAATTTGTATCCATTTTGGATGATAAAATGGATGAACCACTTAAAAAATGGGAAAGTTTTGAGGAGAACAACCCGTTTTCTCCATACTGGGATCGGATAAGTGATTGGATAAGCACGACGAGAAGGGAGTGGATAAGGGGGTGGATAGAATGCCTTTATTTGACGCCTCGTCGGGTTCTGTCCGTAGAAACGATTTATCGAAATCGAAATAATGAGTCACCATTGAGATCGACACATCTGAGATCGCCAAATGTTCAGGAGTTCCTCTATTCAATCCTTTTCCTTCTTCTTGTTGCTGGATATCTCGTTGCTACACATCTTCTCGTTGTTTCCTGGGCCTCTAGTGAGTTACAGACAGAGTTCGAAAAGGTCAAATCTTTGATGATGAAATCATCTATCAGTGGGGTGGAAAAACTGCTGGATAGGTATCCTACATCTGCACCGAATTCTTTCTGGGATATCTTTCTATCTGCTCTGCAACTATTAGTATATTCTCTAGAAGAAATATGCGGCAACATGCTTGGTCTCGCTGATGGGGTCAAATCAATACGTTCTAAGAAGAAGAATATCAATCTCATCGATATCATCATCGGTCGCATACCAAATCCCATCAATCGAATCACTTTTTCGAGAAATACGAGACATCTAAGGCATACAAGTAAAGAAATCTTTTCATTCATAAGAACAGCGAAGGGGCGTTGGATTCATGATAAAGAGGGGGCAATTGAAGGCTGGATCTGGAGCAGTGATTCGATTGAGGAGGAAGAAAAACAATACTTGAGTCAGTTCTCCGTCTTAATGACAGAAAAAGAAAAAAGGATTGATCAAATTCTATGGAATCTGACTCATAGTAATCCTTTATCAAAGGATTACTTGGAGAATCAAGAAACACCGGGAGAAATTTACTTACGACACTTAGTTGACATTCAGAACAAGTCTCTATTGAATTATGAGTTCAATACATCCTGTTTAGCAGAAAGACGGGTATTCCTTGCTCATTATCAGACAATCACTTCTTCCCAAACTCGGCCTGGGACTAATCCTTTGGATTTTCCATCTGAGGAAGAAAAACCCTTTTCGCTCCGGTTAACCTTAGCCCCCTCTAGGGGGATTTTAGTGATCGGTACTAGAAGAACTGGACGAGACTATTTGGTCAAATACCTAGCGACAAACTCCTGTGTTCCTTTCATTAAGGTATTGCTGCACAAGCACCTGGATTTCAAGCCTTTTGATCAGAAGCCGTTCGATATTGATGATGATAGTGATGACGACGGGCCTTTCTGGTGGAGTAGCATTTTGGATCTTTTTGAGCCTAGTGAAAGTCAGATGTTGAATACTGGTGTCGATCTCGATAGTGACCCTGATCCGGAGCCGGGGCCGGAACTAGAACCATCTGAGATGGATGCGGAAATTTTGCATCTTATGCATATGGGTATGGAGATGCCGGACAGAGACATTTTTATCACCCTCCAATTGCACTTAGCAAAAGTAATGTCTCCTTGCATAATATGGATTCCAAACATTCATCATATGGATATGAAGTGGTGGGATTCCACATCCCTCGGTGTATTACTGAACTATCTCTCTGAAGGATGTTCCACTAGCAATACTATTGTTATTGCTTCGACTCATATTCCCCAGAAAGTGGATCCCGCTCTAATAGCTCCGGATAAATTCAATACGTGCCTTAAGATACGAAGGCTTCTTATTACAGACCAACGAAAGCACCTT